TTTCTTTTGAAGTGGATACCTGAATACCAAGTATAGCTCGTAATAATCTATCCTCCGGGGCATATGAGGATTCGCTCGCTGTCTGAGGTGTTAATTTACCTACTAAGATATCACCTGTTTCTATCCAAGATCCCAGCATCACAATTCCATTTCTGTCTAAATTTCGAAGTAAATGAGCCTCTAAATGCGGGATCTCCTTAGTGATTCTTTCAGGACCTTGGCTTGTTACATGAGTCTGAATTTCATATTTCCGGATATGAAAAGAAGTATAAATATCTTTATAAACCAGACATTCGCTAATTAGTACTGCGTCTTCAAAATTGTAACCTTCCCATGGCATATAAGCTACTAATACATTTTTTCCTAAAGCGAGTTCCCCACCAGCTGTAGCCGCACCGCCCGCTAGAATTTGTCCCTTTTTAATGTATTTACCCCGCTGAACCTGAGTTTTTTGATTCATACAAGTATTTTTGTTGGAACGTTGATACATAACCAATGGAATGCTTAGGGTATCCCCATTACTTGAGAAAATGATCTTTTGAGTATTAGTATAAATGATTTTTCCCTTGCGTTCGGCTATAACTGAAACCCCCGAATCTAGAGCCGTTTGTCCTTCCAACCCAGTTCCAACAATGCACTTCTCGGACCGAGAAAGGGGAACTGCTTGGCGCTGCATATTAGAACTCATTAAAGCTCGATTCGCATCATTATGCTCAATAAAAGGAATGAGGGAAGCTCCAATAGAAAAATATTGGAAGGGAAAAATGCTTCTAAGATGAATCTCTTCCCATGCAATAGTCAGGAATTCTTGACGATATCGAGCTGGAACAACCTGTTGTTCTTGAATATCCCGATTCAAGGCCAAAGAATTTCCTGCTGCTACCATATAATATTCATCTCTATTTGGTGATAAATAAACCATCTGTGCCTCTTTTGATCTCTCAGATAATCCATAAAATGGACTCTCTATAGATCCCCAATAACCAACCTTCACATGAATAGCTAATGATCCCATAAGTCCAACATTGATTCCTTCAGACGTGTCAATTGGACAAATACGTCCATAGTGACTCGGGTGGATATCTCGTATTCGAAAACTAGCAGTTCGCCCCGTCAATCCTCCAGGACCCAAATAACTCCATTTTCGTCCATGAACAATTTGTGTCAACGGATTAGTTCGATCCAAAACTTGAGATAAAGGGTGTAGGCCAAAAAACGATTCATAAGTAGTTGTTAATGAAGTTGAAGTTACCAAATTTTGAGGAGTCGGTATCAATTTATGCCTGATTGCTCCACATATAGTTCCTCGAACCGTATTTTCTAAACGAACAAGAGCCAATCCGAATTGATCCTGTAATAGATCTGCTACAGAACGAATACGTTTATTTTTCAAGTGACTCATATCGTCAAGTGTACCCATTCCCAATTTAATTCCAATCAAATGATCCACAGCAGCCAATAAATCTCGTGGTAACAAAAATGTATTGTTTTGGGGTATATCAAGATTAAGTCTCCGGTTCATATTTCGTCGACCAATCTTTCCTAACTCACATCTTTGTTGAAAAAATTTCTTTTGTAATTCCTTGCATAAGGACTCAGAAAATACTGGATCCCCCCCTACACAGGCAAATTGTTGATAAAACTCCAAAATAGCATTTTCTTTTGACCCAATCTTTTTTTTCTCTTTATCATTCGGGAAAGACAAGAAAATCTCAGGGTAACAAACATTATCTAAAATTTCTCTTATATTCGAACCCATAGCTGATGATAGAACTAGAATAGATATTTTTTGTTTTCTACTTACACGGGCCCATATCCTTGCTTTTCTATCAATTTCTAATTCCGACCTTCCCCCCCAATCCGATATTATAGTACTGGTATAGACAGAAACTCCATTATGTTCCAATTCTGAACGATAGTAAATACCGGGACTTTGCAATATTTGGTTGATCACAATTCGGTATATTCCATTTACTATAGAGGTTCCAAAAGAATTCATTATAGGGATGTTTCCAATAAAAACGGTTTGTTCTTGCATATTTCTACCGGTTTTCCAAATTAAGACCGCGGGTACATATAATTCAGAAGAATATGTGAGTGATTCATACACAGCATCTCTTTCTGTTATCAAGGGCTCTACTAATTGATATGTTTCCACAAATAATTGAAATTCAATTTCTTGATCTCTATCTTCTATTTTTTGAAACTTATGAAATTCTTCCGTCAAGCCCTGATTAATGAACCTACAAAATCCCTCAAATTGTATCTGACTAAATCCAGGTATTGTGGACATTCCCTCATTTCCATTCTGGAGCATCTTAATCTGAAGTTTCCTCTTTATTGAAAAAATCCCATTATCGGCTTTTGGCTCACTATTCATCGAACCCTACCAATTGATCTAGCAATGATGGAATGGATATTCTGTTTACTGAATCACATAAAATTTTAGTCAACTCCATCCATATATATCGTATGAACGAAAGCAAGACAGAGAAATGAAGGGCATTTTCGATGCAAGTTCGAATTTGATCTTGAGACAGGTACAAATAGAAAGAAATGGAAATTAATAAAGCATTCCTGGAAAAAATTCTGTCACTTAGGCTGATGGAGTCTTTTATCGGATATAAAAATTGATCCAATTTAGATCTAATACCTAATTCTTTATATTATGATATTAATATGATATTAATTGATATTAATTGATATTAATGATATTATGATCAGCGTACAAAAAAAGAAAAAATCAATGAGTTTAGGATGGAATCTGCTCTCTATGAATGAGATAAAAACAGAAGAATCAGGACCAGCATAGAGTTTCCCTTTTTTTTTTAGCACACGCAATTGAATGTTCAAAAAGGAATTCGCAAATCTTTTTTTTTTGTAGTAAAATTTAGAAAATACAATGGAATTGCGTACGTATATAGTCATAGGAGTAATCTTTAGGAAGTATATGACGATATAGCTATCTAGCTATCCGTATATCACATCTTTTATAAGAATTGAACTTGGTGCAACCTAGGTTAGGTCGTACTCTATCATAATATCTATCTTCTATTCATATTCAATGAAATATTCAAGCACAATGATCCTTCCTATATAGGGATATGTGCATAAGAAATAGACCCGGCTTGGTATCCCCACGTATAACAATAAAAATTTCTGTTCTAGAGTTTACACTTTTCTGGGGTTTACATATACACATATATTTTCTTATAATTAGAATTGATCATGTAATTGATAATGATTAGTCGGAAATCAATTGGATTTTGCATCCATTAAGATAAGGAGATACAAAATTAAGAGCTGTTCGCTAATTCAAAGTAAGAAAAGTAAGTAAGAGTAAAAGAGTAAGAATTAAATAGTTAATGGAGTAAAGAGTAATTTATTCGAAATTGACCTGCATTTTACAGTCTGTGACCGGGCCGGGAATCTTTTCACTTTTCTATAGATCTATCGAATCTATAGAAAAGTGAAAAGAGAAGGTAAGTTTTTAAGCGACGCGTGTTTTGAGATAAAATCAATCGAAGAAAAAAGAGGAATTTTTTTTGGAAAAGGATAAGTACAATGGGATTTAAGATCCAAAAATAAAAGAAATTAAGAAAGTAAAAAATTAAAATCAAAATGAGGAGAGGAATAGAAATAGAATAAAATAGAATTTATATACTTTACATAGAATTTATTATAGAATTTCTTTCTTCTTTTTCTTTATTCTTCTTCATTTCTTTATCTGTTTTGGATGTAATTTGGCGACATGGCCAAGTGGTAAGGCGGGGGACTGCAAATCCTTTATCCCCGGTTCGAATCTGGGTGTCGCCTGATCAACAAAAAAAGACTTGGAATTTCTTAATCCTGTTGATCGAACTTGACAAATTCTTGCCCCGCAAAAGCATAGGCAAGGACTAGGTCTGTCGATATTTGATTTTGAGAACCATAGGTCCTATAAAAGACTGTCATCTTTTTTCTCAAAATCTGGGTTCTGAGTGTGGCTCAAAAAAGTACCAATAAATCTGAAGCAACCCAATCTTATGAAAGATTGGTTTGGGCTATTCTGAATTGAATCAAATAAAAGAAATAGCGAGAATTCATTCTGGAGAACTATGAAAGTAAGAAGTCGGAAATCTTGGTATCCAAACCAAAGGTTCCTAAGAGACACTCCTTTTTGGCTACTAAGGTTTAATAAAAGATTCTAAAAAAGACTATAAAGACTCCCTAATTGTTTTACACTTTTCTTAATATTGAGGTAACTCTGTTTGCGATGAAATTAGATTGGATAGGCTGATGGTAAATTCATTTAAGAATTGTGGCAAAGAACTGAAGATACTTTGTATTCAGACTCACTAGAGGTTCTGAGTACTGTTCATAAATTGAATCAGAATGGTTGACTAGCTCTTCTTTGTATTTGTATCTTTTCTTTTTTCTTATTCTATTTTTTTTTTTTCAATTCTTTTTTATTTCAATAGAATTCTATAGAATAAGAAATCTATGAACTTTTTATGAGTGGATTCATGAAATTGTTTCATAAAAAGCCGTAAGTAAGAATCCTGTTTTGACTCTGCACCATTGATTCCACTATGATTATGAATCAATAATGGAATCATTCCTTCATTTCATAGAGATAGGGATAGGGGGCATCATTCACATGGATATAGTAAGTTTCGCTTGGGCTGCTTTAATGGTAGTGTTTACATTTTCTCTTTCACTTGTAGTATGGGGAAGGAGTGGGCTTTAGAGCTAGGAATAGGAATAAGACTTTACTGAAAAATCTACTTATATCAATTGTGATCATTTTGCAAAAGCTTAAAAAAACTTGACTTGCTTTAGTTTATCTATATCTATATATTATTTCTTAGATATATTAGTAGTATTATATTCTTAGTAATATTCTCTTATTCTATCTTATTCTATTAGTATTAGATTTCTTCCTGTATTAATATTAAATAAATTAAATAAAGAGTTTTCTTTTCTTATTCTTTATTTATTATTTTTAATATCTAATACTT